CATTCATTTTGACACGTGGGAAGGGCTTACTCTCCTAGTGGCTCGGCTTGGTCTCGCTCCCTTCCCGCACTATTCCTCCCCACTAAAAAGATTGATAATCTCGATAACCTTTCTGAACGTCCGTCTTCGCGGGGCGATTTGAAAAGGGGTATATCTTTCTTGTAGTGCCTTCCATTCCACTATTCTGATCGAGAAAGAATCTCTTCCTAACGACCAAGTCATAGTGAGATTAAAAAATGATGCTTCCTTGGCCGTGTGGAACATGGATTAGCATTATGTCATTCCTACAAGTGATCACCCATCCAGGATTGGAAGAAGTGCTATATGAGGACTTCGAGATCAAATCTAATATGTTTCTTTCCATTCCTCGCGAGCCACTTATTTCTCCGAAACAAGAGATCAAAGTGATTTTCCTCCTTTTTCCCAATAAGTCGACGGCGTTACACCATTGGGATACTTCGAATAAACTAGAGTACATATAGGATACACCGGTGCTAAAACCTTTTCTCAAGATATCTTCCAAACTGTTGGGGTCGTTGCTCCGGATGTTGTTCCCCCGGTGTGAAACCAGTTGGTTCCGTAGTTTTAGAATTCTGCTGATCCCAAGTACTCCATCTCCATCATTGCATATGGGAATATAGAAAGTAAAGAGGAAAAGGCATGACCAGAAGAATTGTGTGAAATAAGTGAATTTATCCAGTTGAGGCATTCTTGATTGAAAAAAAATGATTCCCTCCAGAAAAAAAGTAGTTCTTACCTTCCTGTACGAGTAGTGAAGAACTATAGAGAGCTGTGGTTGGTTGTTGACCAACGGAAAGCATGGGAGAAAGAAGGAGTCACAGCCAGAGATCAAAATTATGAATTGCTCTCACCACCCGGAATGCTCTGCCGAGTGCCATTTCTTGCGATTTGGTCCAAAAAACTATCTAAGGTACGTTCAGAAAGCACGCTCGCCCTAGTCGGGTGGTTAAAGAGGATTGTCCGGATTTCGTGTCTCTTTATTACAACACTAATCGGGTTATATCCATCGTGCACCAATGCTGCTTCTATCTTTTTTTCTACCAGCACCTGCTTTTCCAGGATCCCCAACAATACGCAGTTATCCCGCCAAGTGTTTCGACCCATGAAATACAACCCTAACCGTAGATGAAGTTCTCTCGTCCGAAAAGCATCGCCCATTAAAGGCCGGTATAGCTGCGGAACTTCCGGCGGGATTTCATCAATCTGCACTGGTGCCCCTTGGGGAACACCGGTGTCGGCGGGAACCTCCGGATGTAAACCTACCGCCGGAGCCGGAGAAGAAATTCTACCGTCGCAGGCGGCTACGGTGCCGTTTAAGCACAACAAAATAAAAATCATATTCAAAGTAAAAGTCAAAAAAGAGAGAGGTGGCCTGGCAGGCAAAAGCTCTATTTCCCTTTTTTTATGTAAAGAAAAAGCGCCAACGCCAATAACGAGGGTTAAGCTTAAATACAAATACATAGTTGAAACATTTATTACTGTGTGGACCATGGGCGTTGCCCCATATTCATATTCAACCGGACTTAAAGTGAAATACAAGTTTTTATAAAAATCATAATCATATGGACTTTTTCTTACTATATGAAATCCACACTTTGACACCTAAGATTCCGTAACGAGTAGATACTTTCGCAGGAGCATAATCTATTTTCTGGTTAAATACATTACGAGATGTTTTTCCATACTTTCCGCATTCAGTTCTAGCTATTTCTGCGCCTTTTGATCGACCTGAACAACATATACGGATCCCCTCAACCCCTTTTTTCATTACTAATGGAATATCCTTCACTATTTTACTAAAAATGGAACGAAATGATCTTGTTTTGTTTCTCAGTTGAAAAGAGATGTCTTGAGCAATCGGAGAAGCACTTTGATAAACAGATTTGATCTTGACCGACTCAATTAAGGTATTAGTGTTTGTTCTATTAGACAACAAAGATCGCATTTTTTTCACTTCGTTCAAATAAGAGTTGTACCCGCACGGAATTTGTCTGTTTCTCAGTATGATCTCTATCATCATCTCTATTCCCCTTATCAATTCTCCTATCCTATCTAGGTCTATGAATTTCTCTATCAATTCCATTACCTTATCCTTACCCATGAGGTTCCAACATTTGATCCTTAATTGACCTAGGAGTTGTTCCCGGGCATCCTCAAAAAAAAGGTTATTATACATCCCAACCCCATCCCTTGGAAAGAAAAAGGTAGCACCGAAAAAAGGAAAGAGCGGGATGGTGGTTTTTGTTGTTCCCGCGAAGCGAAGATCATTCGCTTGGCGAATGAAGCGGGTCAACCTCTTTTTGGCTTCGGCCAAACACTTTTTATCGCTGGTCGAGCTTTCTACAAACAAAGCGATGCGAGAACGTATTCTCTTATCTAAGCTTCTTCCCTGTGCATTCGCTCCTCCCATCGTAGATGGTTCAGCCACGCCCGGTGCCACGAAATGATTGAGAACTACGACGGGGTCGAAATGCATTTGGTTCTTTGTATTCAATAAGTATTGCATGACCGAATAATTGAAGGAGGGGCGCACTGCAGGGAGGGTCCTTTTAAGTAGATGACTCGTCGAGCCGTCGGAGCGGGACTTCTTTGGCAAAAAGAACTTGAATAACTTAGTTTTTCTGAAGGGGTCGTCATTTTCTATCAGGAACGCTATGCCATTTACAACCCCGGCGTATTTCGGATGCTTGAAGGCCCTGCTGACCCGAAGTGATTTAGAAAGATTCTTCTTTATCGATGGTGATCGGTCATGGTATCCATAGCGTTGCTTCTTTTTCGGCCAAATCCTAATTTCGTTTTGCTTCTCCCGGTCGTCGAGCCTGATCGACTCGACTCTTTTCCCTGACCCCCGGCCTCTCACTTCGTTTCGTTCTTCTTCTGTATCGCCGCTTGAATGAAGACACCCGATCGGCCCGACTTTCCCAAATGCCCACCACCGGCCCTTCTCCTTTCCGGGTCTGGATTTTTCGCGTCGTTTCAGTCGTCGTGGTCGACGGGGAAGAAAGAAATGAATGAATGTTCTTTTGGGAAAATGTAGAATAATACACGTACCGAGACGAAAGCCAAAAGTCAGTCTCGTAGGTGGACGTATGGAACCGAAATAAGACCTCAGATTGACATCTTGATACACTAATTTACCATAATAATAATCACTAAACCAACTTGAATCTGAACTACGATTAAGATCAAGTCTTACCGAAATCGGATTTCCTTTTCGTGCCATATGCGCTTAGACTTTACTTTACCCCTTTTTATTCCCGGTCCAATATTTGTTCTCGAAAGTCTTCGTTTTCGTTGCTCTAAGGTACACCCGAGCACCTTTTGGTGATGCGATGGTTTGATCCTCACTTGAAGCCTTCAAACAAAGAAAGCACTTTTTCACTACTATATATACTAAAATTAGTTCATATACGAGATTTCTGTTCCATTCCTGCCGACACTAACTATATATAAGACCACTATAGTATGATGGACTAGGCGTCCCCAACTGCTACTGTTTTTGACTTCCCAAAAAAGGTCTTTGGCAATCTCAATCCTATTCTTCTGCTTCTCCGTTTGGATACATGGTAACATGTCCCCGCAAGGGAAAGGATGATGGGCGAACTCTTTCGAGCGGGGGTAGCATTCCGCAAAGCCGTCCTGCCTGTCCTGTTCAGTCAGTTGCATATTGGTAAGCATGATTGTAGAAATACAAATAGGCGAAGGATACTATACTAGCCAGACCGAACGGAGGGTTATATAACTCAAGTCTACTGCGGGCACGGGACGGAAGGATTATAGAATACTCCACTTACTGGTGGGACTTGCGAGGGGCGTGCCTGTCGATCCGGATGGCTGGCTGGTCAGGCCGAGCCAACGGTGCAACTCGATGATTTGTGGTCTTGGGACTGGAGTTCCTTCGCAGGGCGAGGGCAGTGCCCCCATCCCGCCTGAATTCCTTTTGCATTATGGATGACAAGGCGCCTTGTATGTGCCGGTTGTGAAGGCAAAGTAGGAGCTAGTATAATGGTTTCCGCCATGCTGCTGAAGAAAGGCTTGCGCAAGGGCCAGGAGACGTATCTGTCTGCCTTGGTGGTACAGGGGGGTCCGAGCCATAAGCTCTAAGGGGAAGAAGGGTGAGGTTAATAAATGTTCCAGCTAGGAATCTCTGTGGTGAAGATGTTTTCAAACTAGTGGCAAAATGTTTTGATCATGGGCACATTCCTGATGGTCTTGGCAGCACACTGATTACCTTGGTGCCTAAAGTGCAGAACCCCCTCTCTATGGCCCAATTCAGACCAATTTCCCTGTGTAACACCATCTACAAATGTATCACCAAAATCATTGTCAACAGACTGAGGCCTCCGATGGGTAAACTAGTTAGCCCCTGCCAAGCAAGCTTTATTCCTGGAAGGCAAATCACTTACAATATTGTCATTGCCCAGGAGGTTCTCCGCACTTTCAGAAGAACCAAAGGTCGAAGAGGATTCATGGCTTGGAAGATAGATCTTGCCAAAGCCTATGACAGATTAAAATGGAGCTTCATTATCACTTGTTTGAAGGATATTCGAATCTCTGGGAAACTTTTGCGCTTAATTGAAGACCTCTGTTGACTTCCAAATCATTCTAAATAAGGAATTTACTGATAAATTTAAGCCTGCTAGGGGTGTCAGACAGGGTGACCCCCTGTCCCCTTATTTGTTCCTGCTATGTGTTGAAAAACTCTCTCAGTTGATTCAAGCTGCTGTGAATTGTGGAAAGTGGAAACCTGTTAAGGTATCTAGGAGGGGCCCTGCTATTTCTCACCTCTTTTTTGCTGATGACATAATTCTTTTTGCAGAAGCCTCTAGGAAACAGAAATTGTGCTGAACTGCCTTGAGACCTTCTGTGAAGCCTCTGGGCAGAAAATTTGTTTTGAGAAATCCCTTTTTTTGTGTTCTCCCAACACCCATTCTGACATTGCTACTAATATAAGCTTGATCTGTGGGTCCCCTCTCGCTAAGGACCTTGGCAAGTACCTTGGTGTCCCCTTAATTCACTCCAGAATTACCAAGAGTACTTACAGGGAAATTGTTGAAAAGGTGCAAAGTAAACTTGCCTCTTGGAAGGCCAAATCCTTATCTTTAGCTGGTCGTGCAACCCTGATACAGTCTGTTACATCTGCTATTCCCATCTATGCCATGCAGACAGTCAAATTGCCAGCAAGTGTGTGCAAGAAGGTGGATCAACTGAATAAAAGATTCTTATGGGGAGGTTCTGCGGATAAAGCCAAGGTGCACCTAGTTAAATGGAGCCAAGTTTGTTGTCCCAAAGTCAATGGGGCCTAGGCCTGAAACAAATGAATGCTATGAACTCGGCCCTTCTTGCCAAAGCCAGTTGGAGAATGATTCAAAGGGATGAGGGCTTATGGGCTAAGACTTTCTCTGAAATAAATTTGAAAGATGTTGCCTTGATCCCCAATACTCAGATAAATGAGGAGGAAAAAGTTGCTTATTTTCTTTTCTATCCGATGGCCAATGGAATGTTAACAAGCTGAGAGAGGTGCTACCTAATGATATTGTGGAAGAGATTATTGGGATCCCTGCTGGACTTATTGATTCTGATGATGATAGATACATCTGGCAGGGTTCGACTAATGGAACCTTCTCTGTTAAAACTGCTTACAACCTTGCAGCCTCCCTTGATGTACAAACTGACTGGGAGGGAAGCTTCCTATGGAAAATACAACTCCCACCCAGGGTGAAAGCTTTCTTCTGGTTGTTGGGGCAGAATAAGCTGCTTACAAATGCTCAGAGGTTTAGAAGATCGATGACCAATGACCCTACTTGCAGTCACTGTGGATGCACCTGGGAAGACAGTATTCACTGCATGAGGGGCTGTACTAGGGCCAAATCTCTTTTGGATGGTCTTGGCATCCCTCCTTGGTCAACTCCTTTAATTTGCCCTTAATGGCTCAAGGTCAATCTATCTTCCAACCAAAAAACCAGGTTTCATTTGTGTTGGGGTCAAGTTTTTGGTTTATGTTGCTGGTTCCTGTGGAGGTGGAGAAATCTTGAAATTTTTGACCCGGATCAACCTCCCCAGATCTGCATTTGGAACTATGCCAGGGAATGGCGACTGGCCACTACATCCTTGCATTCTAAACCAGCTCGAGTTGAAGCTTATCTAGCTTGGGATCCCCCCCCCCACCAAACTGGATTAAGGTGAATATTGATGGTTGCATGAAGGGTCCCAGCGGATCTATTGGTGCTGGTGGTCTCTTGAGAGATAATAATGGGAACTGGATTTCTGGGTTCACTGCCAACCTTGGGAAGGGCAAAATTATAGCTGCAGAACTTTTGGGCCTTTTTTTTGGATTACGCTTGGCTTGGATGAGAGGTTTTAGATCTGTTGAGGTGGAGGTGGATTCTGCTACTGTTGTGACTCTTGTTAATCAGCAGGATAATTCTCTCCATCCTCTCCACACCCTGATCCGTGGCTGCCAAGCTTACTTGAAGATGGACTGGCATTGCAAGCTCTCCCATATCTATAGGGAGAAGAACTTCTCTGCAGACTACTTGGCAAGCATTGGATTGACTTATGACCTGGGTTATTTTGAATCGCAAAGTCCTCCTCCTGGTTGTATTCCTTTTCTGTTTGAAGACTCTCTTGGGTATGCTCGACCCAGAGAGGTAATTAGATAGTTTATTTTTTGTTTTGGGCCATTCGGCCCCCCAAAAAAAGAAATGTTCCAGCTACCTTTGTTTGCATATGGATTCGCATGGATTTCGCGGAACTAGAGAAAGATACTGCCTCTAGAGATGAGATTCCAAAGATTCGATCCGAAGCTCTCTCTATCGACTCCTCCTTCCCCGGCATAGAAGATCAGATCAACGAGTTCTGGTGTAAGCCCTTCCTTCTTCCCTAATCCAAGCAACGGCAATACAAGGCAGAGTACCGCCTAGCTTCGGATGCTAGTTCAGAACTTTTGATAGAAGGTTTCCCGGTTGCATTGGTTAGTAGATCCGGGGGGTGTTGATTCATTCTGCCTCTCTCCAGTTGCCGGCTGGTTTGGGTCTAGGCAGAGAAAGACAGATTTACAGTTCTGCGCCCAAAGAGAGAGATTAACTACGGAGACTAAGCTGCCTCCTCACCGCGAGGATTTGATCCATCTTTCATACTGACACCCGTTTACTAAACTACTTGAGCCCGCACCGATGTTCGTTCATCACAGTGATCCGGGATCAGAAAAGGTTTGGAAGACATAATGCTTCCTCTGCTCGTCATTGATCGAATGAACTGCTATTCCTGAACGTGGATGCATGGGTTAGCCATGTTCCATTGTCGCCTGAAGGGCCTAAAAAAAGAGCTAGAACAGGAGTTTAGTGGTCCTGTAATAGGGTTGGGTTGGTTGGGCGGAGCTCCCGGACGCCGACCCGCCCCGCACGCTGCCGATCGGGGAGTGGATGAAAGATGAGTTAAACTGATGTTAAGAGAAGAAAAACAAATATAAAAATGTTTATGGTATCGCGCGAAGCGCGGGCGAGGAATCCTCCTTATTTTCCGGATATGTTGGACCCTTGCTCTCAGAAGAATGACAGGACTAGAGTAAAGAACGTAAGTGAAGTGCATAGAATTCAGTGCGGTGACGTGAAGAAAGGGAAGGGACTATCCCTATCGGCCAATGATAATCAAAGGCACTCAGCTAGAGCGGCAAGCCAACCAACAGAGAACACATAACTGAAGAGTAAGAGTGTCGGGGTCAACAACTCCTCTACCTAGCCTGTACTAAACTTAATTTTTGTCGAAGTCAAAGTGCTGCCAGCAAGCTCTATGCTTAGCTTCAGGTAGATAGAGCCGTTCCCCCACGTGCATCGGGTCACTTCTCCTAAAGTGTCCTCCCCCCTCACGTTCCCAAAACGATCGAGTACCTCCATTCTCGGAGAGGTAAGAAAGTCTCGGAGGCGAGTGGGTAGGTGTTCAGTGAAGACGAGGTGACGGACTAAGCGGGACTCTTGATCAATAGACCGCTCATGGCTCAGATCCTTATTTATAAATTAAGGATAAGGAGAAGATAGTTACAGTAAAAAATTTAAGAAAATGTGGGCGAGCATAAGCCATTGGGTCAGTCGGTCACTGCGGCTTATGCTCGCCCGAAATATCGTAGAAGAAGTTGTATTTATGTTGTTTTTCAAAACAACTTCCGGCAACACCCTCTGTCGCCGTTACAGAAAGGCTCCCTTCCCTTTTTGCAAAGAAAGGTCGAAGACGCAGGCATCAACGAATGCAAACAGGTGGAACGCCCACGGCTTCGAGATAAGGAGTTCAAAATTAAATTCCGTGTAGTCAGGTGCGCGTGCTAGACACTTTAAGATAATATGTTAGTCTTGTGTGCGATAGGATGTCCTGTGCCCGAGACGCACAAGGTATACTGATTTCTGAAAGGCCTAGGCCCAAACTAACAGACTTTCGTCATCACCATCATGGCAAAACATCTGATACCCTCTCTCAAGGAGATTATTCCCCAATTTCCGAGTAACAAACTCCTTTTTCAGTCCTACTCTCCTCGTTCTCTTGAGATAGCATGCCAACCGAAGAGGATCCTCGGGCAAGCATAATGGACGAGTCGCAGCCCTCAACAGGTTCATATCCAGATCATCAGACAAGTGTCGACCTCTTTTTCAGCTCCTGAAGAAGAATACCACATTTGAGTGGACGTCTGACTGCGAAGAAGCCTTTCAACCCCTCAAAAAAGATCCCGGTAAGCCTCCTATCATATCCACGCCGGTCCCCCACGAGGTCCTAGGTCTGTACCTAGCAGCAACAGAGTCCTCAATTAGCTCTGTCCTATTCCGCTGGGATGGGGGACAGGAGAAGCCGGTCTACTTCACCAGTAAGACCTTATTGGACACAGAGATGAGGTACTCTAAGGTCGAGAAAGTTGCACAAGGATACAGTCAAGAGTTAGGTCTGGACTATGAGGAGACCAGTTGTTAGGCACACAACTGCGAGGCTTATCTTGGCTTTAGCTGCTACAAATGGTTGGAAGCTTAGACAGTTAGATGTTAAAAACCGTGGAGAATGAAAAGAAGAAGTCTACATGAGGCAGCCTCAGGTTTTTGAGGATAGTGAACATCCTAATTTTGTTTGTAAGCTTCAAAAGTCCTTATCTATATGGACTTAAACAGGACCCAAGGGCGTGGAGAAGTTCACAGGCTTGAACTTTAGGATTCAAGGTTTACCATCTTAGCTTAAACACTCACATGAAGCTATAGGGGTTCTATTACTGTATGTTGATGACATTATAATTACTGGTTCTGATGAGAAGATTCCACAATCTGTTATCAGTGACTTGGGTGAAGTCTTTGAGATGAAAGACAGGGGTGCCCCCACTTAGGGTTGCGGATTTCTTATATTATAAGAAAGAAGGTAGCACCTTTGTGAATCAAGGAAAATATGCCCAGGACATCGTTGCGAGTGCAAACATGTCATCCACCTTCACTCCTCCTTCGTCGGCGCCTTCGTAACCTACATTACTCACTTCGTTCGCAACTCTCCTTTGTAGCCGTCGGTGCGTCGCCTTACTCACCACCTCCTTCGTCGGTGCCTAGGGCCAATTTCTATCAATGCCTTCCCTACGGCCGTGTCGCATTCTGCAACAATTCTATTCTACCTACGCGTAAAATTTATCATGGGCATTTTAGGTCAGAAAAGGGTGTCCGGTCCGACACAATTCTAGTTTACCTACGTGCGAAACGACACTTTCTTGTTTTGCTTCTTTACTCCATAGAATGGACAGACATACTGATTGAATTGGGGCTACAGAAGATACCATGACCGATTGGCCTTGTTTTTCCATGTTCAGCTCGGCCCCCTCCTCCACATCCACGGAACTCCCGCTTGAACATAACCGCTGCGTAACCTTTACTTAATAGCTTTTATTTCATAACCTAGGCTCATATTTACCCACTTTCGGCAATACGAATCATAATCGATGGTGAGAAGTGGAACACCTCCTTCAGACCAACTACAGAGTAAGCTTCTACCGCGCCCAATAAGGGCGGCTTATCCCGGTTCTGGTTCCCTCCGTGCGTGTATCCATCCTTTGATCTCATCTGTATATCATTTCTAGTACTACCTTGTGCTATTTTTAGGCTCCACTGAGTCAGCTCGTCCACTTTATGTTATAGTTGCAAGCTACCTATTATCGTCGATCAGCAACCTTCTCTCACAGTGGCTTAATGAGAATTTTGTATGATAATTGTGTGACGCCATGGCTTCGCCTTTGACGCTTTCGTCTTGTTGTTTGGTACAGTAATAAGCAGATCTGCGAAACCTCTTACCCGGATCTTACCATTTGCCTTCCTGTTGAGGTTGAATTACGTGGTATAAGCAAGCGAAGCTTCGCTTGTAGTCCCCATCTGTTCCCAATAACTAGCTCAGTTGCAGCAGAGGGCATAGCGGTTCTAAAAGAAGCTATTGAGTTGGCTTCTTGATTGAGTTGGCTTCTTGAAAGAGATGATGGAAGCAGAATAAAGTGATAGGCGGAGTCAGATATTCGACTGGAAGCCTCATACCGATATGAGATTTATACTCTAATATTAAATTTCGTGTATGGGGCATGCACTTGTTCCACTTTCACGTTGGTCAAGCTACTATAGCGGAATGTAACCTCAAGAATCCACTCTTTTTTTTAATGAAATGCTTTTTTTCTCAATTTACCGTCCTTTTCAATAGACGTCCAGTTAAGATTCCGGCTGGACGAAAGCATAAATTATATAGAAAGTATGCCCTATGCTTCGTGAATAAACCTAGGTAAAAGCGAAGTTGTCCATGTCAGGGCAGTGGGAATACATAGTTGGAGCTACGAGTTCCAATCGATTAATAAGACAACCGACTTCGATCAAAAAAATGAAAGCTAGCCGAACCAAAGATGTTGCAGGTTACCAAACCATTAAATCTGAGTGAATCGAGGCGGCGTAGACATAAAATCAAAAGTCTAGTGAGAGCGCATCGGAGAGTGAGAGTGATGAAGAAGATTTAGGCCTCAAGTTCAGACGGATGAATCGAGTATGCCAGAGAATACAAAGTGTCGGGAGAGGTTATGAAATAGACGAATTCGTGGGGAGATAACATGTTATCTGAGAATGCGTCGTTGTGAATAGTAAGTGCTCGGGGATGCTTTCTATCAGAGAATGCAAATAGAATAACCAACCCACTTTTGCTGATAAAGATTCACAAGAAAGTCAAGTTATTCCTCCTCTTCCCCAATCACCATCCGAGTAAACTCTTCGGGAGACCAGTTTGATGGCAAGCCCGCCCCTATTTCCTTCATCTTATCTTGAAAGAAACTCGAAATATTATTAAAGGTTTCACTCTGAAAGTCTCGAGAAGAAGCATCCGAAGAAGAACCCTCGGAACCATGTGGGCAGCTCTGTGAACAACTCCTCTCTGAGGGAGAAGATTCAGAGAAGGAAATTTGAATCCAATCGTCAGGATCAAAATATGTGGGTTGCTCGGGATGCAATTCTGATCCATATTGATAGATCGCGAGTTGCCGTCTCATTTTTATTTTTTTTTAATTCTTCTCTGTCTGCTTTGGTCACAGTTTTTGGGGTGAATAATGCGGAACTGAAGTCTTGTTTTACGCGAAACTTCTTCGGCGTTTTGAAATTCGAGGCGTGTTTCGCCATAACTGAATGGGATATTCTATTTGGGGTTTCTTCCCAGAAAATATATATATACAAAAGTCCCGAAAGCTGCAATCAGAGCTGCAGTCGGAGCTAGAGACGAGGAGCTAAGCGTCTAGGATGACTCACACCGTCAGTGTTCAGTCATCACGTATGATATTTCAACCTGGCTGTTCCTGATTTAGTTCTTTATTCATATTATATATTACATTTTCTAGGATATCCGGTTTCGCCGTTGAAGGACCTGTTCTAGTGTTGCAAGCTAGGTCAAGTAATCAAGCTAGGTTCAGTCTTTCAGAATCCCTCTCTCCTCCAGTGAGAAAGAAAGTAAAGTCAAGAGGGAGAGCCGAGACTCGAAGAAAGCTTGGAGTGGAAGAAGGGCGTTATCGGATTTGAAGCGCTGAGTTACTTAAGCAATTCTTGTTATTGTTATTCTATCTTAGAAGTAGTGCCTATATTGTTTTGTCTTTCTTTTTCCTTTTCTTGCTGGGTTTCAGCGAGCAGCCGCGATCCCTTCCTGAGCGGCCCTCTCATTCTTGCAGTTGTTAAGGTTAAGGCCCTTCCACTATTAAACCGAGTCTTGCAGTTCTCTTTTACGGAAAAGCCATCGTATACACACGGAACACTAACCTTATCTCGAAGAAAAAAGGGCTTTCCTTTTATCAATCCCTATTCCTGACTAAAGATAGGGAGAATAGAATAAGGTACGACCTAATTCTAATTACTTACAATCAATATTTCTTTCTTTGTTGTTCAATGAATTCATGTCTCTTCTTTTTTGGCTGCTCCCACGACAAGTTTTTTCGGTATTTACATAATAAAACTTATCGTAGTGGCACTCTTCGGTCCGTTAAACCAACTCCAACCAAAAGTTGGCCCTTAACCAAAGACGAGATTGCACAACTTCAACATTCAATCGTACAGCGCTGCCCATTAAAGGTAGCGGACAGCGACGCTGACGGATTAAGTCATAACATCTGAGCATCAGACCATATTTGTGAAACTTACTTAAAAGGTCTTTCCGATCAGGACGTAGACAAACCGCAGGTGGATCTAATAGTTGTTCCAAAGGTAAAGTGAAATCACAACAGGCTTCCTCATACCACCGGACATATCGTACGAGAGATTCCACCCAATATCTGAGCATGACTCTCTCCACGTAGAAGTCCCCTTCTTCAGTGAGCTTACGCTCCAAATCATCCCGCACAGACAACAAATACTTGTCATCTGGACGACACGACTCCAAAAGAAAATACCGCACCATACCAAGGTGATAGCAATTAACTACTAACCCATCTGGAAAACCTAACCAGATAGGAAACGGTAGTGGTATGATTCCACCAGGCGGGAAGGCCACAAAAACGTGCCTATACCAGTGTAGGTTATATTGAGGTTTTTATTCCTTAGCCGAAGCTTGAACAAACAACTTGACTTGCCCAATCAAAGGAGTTTGCAAGCTGAGGCAAAAATGGCCGATAGTTTGGTGTTCTATTGAAGACAAGATTCTTTCTTGCCATCCAAATAAACCAGAAAAGAAAGAAAAGAAGTCAAGTTCAGTGGGCCGAATCGAAGTCTTCCTCCTCACGCTTTCTACTAGGTTAACAGCTTCTGCCTATAGGCCCGTCTTTGCGTTTAGGCTGGATACATTCCTTTCAAAGCGTGATAAAATCATTGATTTAAAGGTAGTTTACTTGCTTAGTGCTTGCGCTAAGGGCTTATAGAAAGAATTTACCTTGGTATGACCTTATCTTCTCCATTTCTTGGTGCAACCTCTCTCTTTTCTTCGGCATAGCGACCCTATTCTCCATTGAGTGTTTCGTACTTCCTGAACCCGCACTTGCGACTTCTTCAAAGTGATTGTATTCGGCGGCATAATTGTATTTTTAACGACTTTATCACTTAAAAGATTGGATTTTCGCCCAGAAGCGGTTAATGCACGAGGAGATAACGGATTTTTGGATCCACGATTTAGCTTTCATTTAAGGATTTCTTGTCATGTCATCAAAAAGGCATGATTCTCTTTCTTGGTAATAGGTGGAAGTCTTCTTTTTCCGTAACCTGAATGGATTGGTACGGTATTCAACCTAAACAGGAGTGGAATGGTAACAGCAATGGCGTTAAATGAATGCTAACATTGGGCGGGCCGCCAATAGGCTGAGGTGTAAGCCCTTTATTGGAGCCTGGCCCTGCAGCTCAACCTGGGAAGTGCGGATAATCAAGGTAGAAACCTCGCTGTCAACTGGATGTTTGGGACCCCTAGCCCTCGGAGAGGATAAAGAGTAGAGTTGTTTTGCCTTTGACTCATTAGCATGAAAGAGTCTGTTCCCACGTAACTTCAACAAGTTTCATTCTTACTCAAAGACCGAGCTGGGAATAGAAGAAGAAGCCTATAATTCTAATTACCCAGATCAGTTTCAAACTATACTCTAATAGCTCTAGCTTAGCGTAGGGAAAGACGCTAAATTACTAGCGGCAACAAGCACCCTTAACGTTTAGGCACGGAAGCAGAAGCCTGAAATAGATATTTTTTCTTCCCCCCTTTGACCTTAACCGATTTTTTTATTTCTACTAAGCTTCTCATAGGAGGACTCTTTTATTTAGAGCTACTGGAAAAAGGTACGTAAGTACGTCCCTATTCAACCTCTTGGGAAACTTCATTCGGAATTTGCGGGGTAGGGACAGTTTCACTCAGCTGAGACCAAGAGCTTCTTCTCTTTCATATGCTACATCGGCCACATCCTTTGAAGAATCCGAAGATGAATCTGGTAACCTTGCATCCGAAGTAGCGATTCCCTTCCTCGCTCAGGAAAGTAAGAAGGAAAGGCATAAAGCAAGTACTGCGAACCACGAGATTAGACAGTTGTGATTGCGCTTTCACCCATGATGCTTTGGGCTAGGATGCTAAAGAGATGGCTATGAGAGGGTGCCTGTAGTAGCTTGACAGTAGGAAGAGTCTAAAGGCCTAACCGCAGCTATTGAATCAACTATTCTTATTCAAGCTTTCTTGACGTCTTTCTACGCGGAAAGCTATAGATTCATAGATCGGTCGTTCCAGATGTGATGTTGCAAGCCGCCGATCAACGCAACCAATATCTGACGCGAGGCCTTTATACGATTACGATAAAGATCGAGTCGATTAGTCAGCTTTGCCTTGTTGATAGGCTAAAGCATAGCAGCTCGAGCCCAAAAGCTCTAACCTCTACATATCGCCCACTTCCTTGACTTGCTCAGCGGCCAAACAGGCTCGAGAGAAAGCGCTCCAATCCGCCTCAACACGTCACACCGCCTTTGGTGGGTGCCTTCGTTATCCTATTGTGTTTCTCCCTCTGTA